GGAATTCCACTTACATTTTTTTTTTTATTTCGATTCTATTTCGATATGGTGTAGACATGGGGTTCTCTTACACAAACTAAATTCTATCGCTTTGTCTCGGTTTCTCTATACTTTATCTCTATACTCTATAAAATAGAGTATAAAAATACTCTATAAAAAAAATAAAAAGAAAAAAGTACGATAATATAAAAAAAGTAAAAAGTCAAGTAATTAAATAGTAATTAATTACTAATTACTAAACTAAAATATTAATTAAATATTATACTAGCGCATATTCTAATACTAATTGATAATACTACTAAATTAATAATGCGAATTAATCCTATGTTTCATTACATATATATATATAATGAGATAATGAAAATAAAAATAAAAGAAAATAAAAACATATAGAAAATAAAAACATATAAAAAAATATAATTAATATAAAAAAATATAATTAATATAGAAATATAATATAAAAAAGAATTTCAAAACTGAAAAAATTTCAGTAGTCATATGGGGTAAAATATCTAGGGATTTCTAGCATATTCTTTTCGAAGTATTTTTTTTTTTTTTTTCATTAATATCTGTGTATAGGATCATTGCTTCTATTGATTTCATACGAATACATTACATAAACATAATCTAAAACAACGAACGATTATATTTTTTTCTCCTTTCCTTATCCTGGATTTCATTTCTATTTTCCTTAATTGATTTGATTCAATCCGTTGAGTTGCGAGTTTACATATAACAACTCATATCTTTCTATACAAAAAAAATTCGAAACTTTTTTCTTGTACTATACCGACTGACCCTCTCAGAAATAAAATAAAAAGAATCGAGTTATTTCATTAGAGTTAGAATGAAAAAAAAAGAGTCATTCCATTTCAGACCAATCTCGAGTACTAAAGAAAGATCGCGATTTGGAATGAACCAAAATACTTGTTTGTTTTGTTACGGCAATAACACTTAGTAATAGTAAGACCACCCGATGGGTTGGATTTCACTACAAGAAAAAGGTTTGTTTTACAGCAAACCCACATTACACAATGAAAGATACCACAGAGTGGTATAATAGACGGAATCGTAAATTATCTAATCTACATAAGAAAGATACTTCTAATAGAAAGAATTAGACATTATCGAATGATTTGACAGACCAAATCCCAAAACCAACTCAACTCATAGAATATAGAAGAAGGAAATTGATACATTTAGGACCAATTCATTATCTCTGCATTATCTCTGAATCAATCAATTGGGGTTGTTGTTCTGTCAAAAAGCGATTAGTCAGGCGACTCCACACACAAAACAAATACAAGAAAAGAATAGGTCCTAGATCTATGTGACTGTTGAAGTTTTTAGACAGAATCATGTCATGATTCTCACTTCATAAATTGACCGGATTCGATATACCAACGCAAAAATATATCACTAACTCTTTAATCATGGACAGGAAAAGAGGAAAAAGGTCATATGTAATCCATCCACGAAGATTAATGGAGGAAGATGAGTATTTTATCCGAGATTTTACAAATACTGATTAGATCCATTGGAATGAATTATTGTTTTTTATTGTTTTTATTTTCCTGTCCCTATGTATTTACATGAACATGTGGTAATACTTTTGGACCAACCAACCGGCCAGTCTATAAACAAGTACTAATGAGGAAATGAAAACTATACTAAACTAAAATAGAATGTATTAGGGCTATACGGACTCGAACCGTAGACCTTCTCGGTAAAACAGATCAAACTGATTATTATCGAAATGATTCGAACTGTTTCAAAGACCCAACATGCATTTTGTTGCATTGGGCTCTTTCATAAACTGATGTAAAGATCAGTTAGTCCACCATATTTTTCTTTACAGGAAAATAATGAGATGGTTCCATGTGCTCTGATTCATCATTTGTATTCTGATCTAGGAGCAATACCAAAGTGTTTCAAAGAAGGGTTACCTTGACTTAGGTCTGCCTTCGGCCTAGATCAAACTAAGTTAGATGGAGTCTCTATCGCTACGCTGCAAGAGTCGAATATGATACTTCATACACCTTAAAGTTCATAGGACGAAAAAAGGTTATTTTGAGGCCCTTATACTCATTATGCCTAGCATTGAATGGACTGGGTATTTACCTTATCAACTATCAAATCAATGGCGGGTTCTATTTGATTTGGCACTTGAATTCGCACCTGAATCGGACCGAACCCAATATTTGTCAGGCTATTGTTCTCTTGTTCCCTCGAATCCATGGAGTAAGACATCGATTTGTCAATAAGATCAATTATGTTTATTGCATAATGGGCTCCCCTGAAAAGCATTAGCGCACGTGTAAACGAGGTGCTCTACCTAACTGAGCTATAGCCCTTGTCATAGATATATTAACATATGGATAATTTCTTGTCAAGATGGATATTCCATAATCCCACATGATAGCTCTCTGATCCGTCTACTGTTAACAGATTGGTATTGCTTAGAAATGATATTCCACTTATAATCCTATAAGTGATGGGT